TAGCTCATACGGCTCGGCAGTCAACTCTTTTTTTATTCCATTTGAATCTACCATATCTAACTGAATAAGATTTCTCGTAGATCTAGCCCATTTTTCGGGTTAATGAAAAGAAGTTAATAAAATGAGTTTCAAACTTAAATCTTAAGTTTGGATTAAAAATCCGGTTTATTTTAGTTTTATCTTTTCTCCCACCTTCAGAAAAATAAAACATAGACATTTTGCCTATCATTAGAATTTTCTGAAAGGTAACTATCTCAGTTTCATATCATATAGAAATTTATATAGAATTTTTGAAAAAGACTTTCGAAAGGAAAGACTTACTATCTTTGGGATCTGATCCTACACCGCTGCTCAATATCTTAGTGGATCGACTCTATTACATAAGTGGATTCCTAACATTTGTCTCACATCATGACATAAGTAAGCAGTTATTTTTGTATCGGCGCAAAACCTTACTAATTGATCTTTACGGTGCTTACTCTATCAATTAGATCCTTTACCCATAGAATAAAACAGCTAGGCATATCTATTTCTTCATATTTCAACTTCTATGAAGTTTCTTTATTTTCTACAGCTGATAAAAATCGTTGTTTTAGACAATGCATATGTAGAAAGCCCTTTTTCTAGTATTTACTAGTGAATTTGATCTTTATTTACTTTTTATTTCTATAGTGGAGATAGTCGCACGTAATGACAGATCACGGCCATATTATTAAAAGCTTGTGGTAAGAATGGGTTTCGTTCGAGCGCTCGAAAATAATATTCCAAAGCTTTCGTGTGTTCTCCGTTACTTGTGTGGATAAGTCCTATGTTATAGAGTATATAACTTCGGTCATAGGGATCAATTTCTAGTCGCATAGCTTCATAATAATTCTGTAAAGCTTCCGCATAATTCCCTTCGGATTGAGCTGACATCCGTTACGGTCGTCATTCAATTCACAGAATCTCCGTTACAGAACCGTACATGAGATTTTCATCTCATACGGCTCCTCCCTTATGTGCATAATGATAAAATAATAAAAAAGATGAAAATCTTCTCATTATGAACTAAGTAGGGCTAGTGTTTTTACAAGAAATCTCTAGCCAACCTTCCTGCAAGAGATCTTTTCTTAACATCAAGCGTATTGTTACTAGAGAGAAAAGATAACTCCAACAATTTCTTTGTTCTCAACGCTTCCCAATGTCCAGGAATTAGTCACTTCAACAGCCTTCGATGGTTATACGGGTATCCAAAATACAAACGAGATGGATGTTTGTTGTCCCAACCATTCTTTTAGTCCCAAGCTTGCTAAAGAAGGGGATAATTTATAATATAACAAAGTTTTCGTGTTGTTAATTTCTAGGTGTAGTGCTTCTTCCCCTCTGCTACCTATTGGTTAGGATTGACCCGTAATACCGAACCTATAGGTATAACCTTTCGCTCAATACTAGAATCGAGAATTGAAACATAGCATCTGAGGCTGCATTAATCGAGGATACACGACAGAAGGAATTGTTCTATTTCCAAACTTTACCTTCTACAAGCGTAGATTTTTTTCTTTTTTTCCCGATCACGAATCATGTGTATTTCTCGTAAAACCGAGAGTCAAAAAAAAAGTCAAATCGCACCATCTCTGTAATAAGTAAATGCCTCTTTTTCTCCTGAAGTTGTCGGAATTATTCGTAATAAGATATTGGCTACAATCGAAAAGGTTTTATCAATAAAATTTCCATTTATCCGCGATCTAGACATAGGTAGCAATCCATTCTATCATTGTTCTCATTACTTCTCGGGGGAAAATGATCCCACAAGGAAAAGAATTTTACAGTACGAAATAACATAAAAACAGATTTAAAAAATATGGCCCAATATTAAAAATTAAAAACAATATTCAAATTGTTCTTTTTTACATTACAGGAACAGAAATTAATTGATAAGAATTAAGAAATAAATATTGGGAACCGCATTGGATTCCATCTTACTGGAATAGTCTATCAACGAAAGAAACTATTCTTATTTGATTGAAGTTACAGCTTAAAAAAACCTAAGTTGATTGAATTATGATACAAAGAAGAAAAAGGATCGAATCGAGTAATCATTGTATGATGAAAATGGGCCCATTTTTTTGTGTACTTAGCGGATATCACTAGACAATCAACTATAAAAAAATTGTTTATCTATTTGTATTTTTAATAGATAGATGGGATAAGGATTTTTGTTGATAACAGGCCTAAAAAGCAATTTGAGAATTCTTCTGGTATGGAATCGTAATCTAAAAAGAATCATCATCTAAAGATATCCATTAACCATAGTCTATAAAATATAGAGCCCTAGCTCAGTTGATTCGTTAGAATTTCTAATTTATGGATTTAATGCGGTCGGTATAGTATAAATAGATTATCAGAAAAAGAAGATAACATTGTTTTTGCAAACATGAATAGAATTTTTTTAACAGTTTTTATAAGAAAACAATTTTCTATTTTTATCGCTTTCTATTTAGAATTGATTGGTTGTACCTACCCAATAATCTAATTCTAATATGAATAATTCATTATTCACTCGATTTTCGGTTTTTAGGTCATAATCATTATGTAGGAGAGATGGCCGAGTGGTTGAAGGCGTAGCACTGGAACTGCTATGTAGGCTTTTGCTTACCGAGGGTTCGAATCCCTCTCTTTCCTTACCTTCACCTAATTTACCGATCTTACTAACCACAATAGATCAATAGTCAATAGATATAGATAAAATAACAATATATGACTATTCCAACAGTTAGACCTTTCTTTGATATGGATTCTCTATTCCTAATGGCTGTGGTACGGAAAATACTGTTAAAGAAACGAGTAGACAAGGAATGAAAATATCCCTCTCGGTCTATGACACCTAAATGGAAGAAAAATCCGGAGCAAACCCTTATTTTATCTTAACCTTAGGTTAATTTACTTCGCCGAAAGGGAGGAAAATTGGTTATATTAGTCTTTATTTTCTTTTTGTTAGGTTTAAGTCTGACGAGAATAATATTCTACAACCAGCAATTCATTTATTTTCAAACCGACCCATTTACTATCTATTATTTGATTGACTAATCCTTTATATTGGAATGGTTGAAGAGTCAAATGGTTTGGCAATTCCTCCTGAGGGGATGAATCGAGAGAATTTTGAATTAGAGCTCTAGATTTTTGTTCATCTCTCGCCGCAATAGTATCTCGGGGTTTGCAGCGATAACTTGGTATATCTACTATACGACCGTTGACTAAAATATGTCTATGGTTAACTAATTGGCGAGCTCCCGGAATAGTCGGGGCCATACCCAACCGAAAAAGGATGTTATCCAGACGCATTTCAAGTAATTGTAGTAAAACCTGACCTGTTGACCCCTTTGCCTTTCCGGCGAGACGAACGTATTTAAGTAATTGTCGTTCTGTAAGACCATAATGAAAACGCAATTTTTGTTTTTCTTCTAGGCGAATACGATATTGGGATTTTTTCCCAGAACGCGATTGGTTTCTAAGATCACTTCCAGCTCGGGGCCTTTTATTAGTTAGCCCTGGTAAAGCCCCCAGACGACGTATTTTTTTGAAACGAGGACCTCGGTAACGCGACATAAAGACTCCTTAGTTATAATTAATTATTAATTAATTCTTATTCTTATTGATGAAATTTCATTCTACAGAATAAATCTAAACTAAAAATGAACTAAATTCTAAATAAAGCAAAATTTACTGAAGTATTATTCTATTATTAATATTAATTAAAGAATAATGAGATGAGTTGAATAAATATCCAGTTTCCGGTTTTCTATATATAGAAAAGGAAAAGGATTCTGTTCGTGAGATAGTTGGAAATTCCTATCCTATCCTATAATCAATGGCTTTTGCGAAAAGAAGAATACATTTTTTTTTTCACTTTGATTTCAAAGATGCATTATCAATCATGTAAAAAAGAAAATAAATAGAGAAAAGCCGACTATCGGAATCGAACCGATGACCATCGCATTACAAATGCGATGCTCTAACCTCTGAGCTAAGCAGGCTCACATAACATAAATTCAACATGCAGAGGAATTCAATAAACTCTTAGACTCTTTGCTATTAACTATTTTCATTCTTGGCTATTCATATTCGCTATTTATAACATAAAATATTAAATATGAAATTCATTATTAATATTTTAATTATATTATTATTATTTTAATAATTATTATTATTATAAATATTAAATTATTAATTTAATAATTAATATTAAATTAATATATTATATTAAAATAAATTAAACAATAACAATAGAATAATTCTAATTTCAAATAATAATAACTGTTAAATATTATAGAACATAACATAAGATTAATCTAGCGATATATAATTTCAATTTTTTTATTATTTTAATTTATTTATATTATTTTATAAAATAATATAAATAAATTATCGACCGTTCAAGTATTTTCAATTTCATGGGTAAATGGGTGGAAGAGAGACAGATCTATAGGGTATGTATCCACCTATATTGAATTGCGGATACAGAAATGATAAAATCGTTTTTGATTGGACCGAATACGAGCCTCCTATAGTAGATGAAAGAAGATACACAAGAAATCACAAAGAGGAGAAAACACTTTTTCCAGACAGGCATCTATCTAATGAATTGAACGGTTCCGGTATAAATGAAAGAAAAAAGGGACGGGATCACAATGAGATTTTCATCTCAAAGGGGGGATATGGCGAAATCGGTAGACGCTACGGACTTAAGTGGATTGAGCCTTGGTATGGAAACTTACTAAGTGATAACTTTCAAATTCAGAGAAACCCTGGAATTAATAAAAATGGGCAATCCTGAGCCAAATCACGTTTTCCGAAAACAAGCAAAGGTTCAGAAAGCGAAAATAAAAAAGGATAGGTGCAGAGACTCGATGGAAGCTATTCTAACGAATGGAGTTAATTGTATACATTGGTATAGGAATCCTTCTATCGAAACTTCAGAAAAGTGAAGGATAAGCCTGTATACATAATACAGAAGAATTGGT